TAATTAATACAGAAAAGGCTGTACCTATCATACCAGCAAAGACTGCAAATATTAGATAAAGAGTACCAATCTCTTTAGCATTAGTAGAAGATAGCCAGGAATTCATTATTTTTATAACTTAATTAAAAAATACTTAGTATTTTTTAATTCCAATTGCTATCTTCTATTCATTTTAGCTCTTTATTTTTTAGAATTTATTTAACTAATTTTCTAAATTTTTATTTATTTATTTATTTATTTATTTATTTTTATAAATTTAATTTGATCTTTATCAGAATTGAACTGATACTTGCTTCTTGAAGGGGAGCCGTACGAACCACTATACTAAAAGACCTACAAATTATTTGTAGAGGGAAAAATTTTTATTTTAATTTATTTTTAGAGGGATAATAGTAAAAATAATTTAATTTATCCTATATCCCCCCCAGCCTTTTTATTTTAGTTAGTATCTTCATGTTATTTTAGCGAGTAAAGGAATCGAACCTAATCTAACAGGTCATGAGGCTGTCGTGCACACCATTACACTATATCGCTTATAGGGGTAACACTGTCTTTGTAACATACGAACAAAGAGACTCGAACTCTTAAGGAATTACTTCCACTCCTGCTTAAGAGGAGATTGTTTACCAATTTCAACATGTTCGTAAAATTATTAAGAAATATAGTAATACTCTCTTTTAAACAGAAACTTTAAGAGTTTTATTTTTATAATTAAATAAAATTAAATAAAATAAAATAAAATAAATTTATCAATTTAAAAAAAGAAATAAATATTTATTTTATTTTTATATATAATTAGAAAATAGGCGTCAAGAGGAATTGAACCTCTGATAAAAAGTATTAACAGTACTTCGCAATAACCACTCTGCCATGACACCGTTATTTTATTTTGATTAGGAGTCAAAGAATAAAATAATTAAATGATTATATTAATAATAAAATTTTTATATACGGTAGGCGCGATTCGAACACGCTATATGTCTCCGACCCAAAGGGAGCGACTAGCCATTTTGTCATCTACCGTTCAGTTTCATTTTTATTAATACTCTTTTATTGAGTTTTTTATTTAATACTATTTTTGTGTTTAATTTAATCATATTTTTTTAATTTAATCATTATTTTTTTTAATTTAATAATTTTAATACTATTTTATAAAATTATTTATCTTAATAATATTAATACTCTTATTTTTTTTATTAAATATTAGTATATTTACTTATTTTTATTATTTTTATAATTAATTATTATTTTTTTAGGATTATCTTACTTTACCTTCCTCGGGGGGCTTTTAATTCATTTTCTATCTTTGTTTAAGGGGATATTAGTTATTTCTAATATTTGTTTCTGTAGCTAAATCCATGAATGTATTTTCTATTATTCCGATAACTGGTACTATTATTAAGAACCATGCAAAATAGAATGCTGTAGCTATTTGTCCTATAGTTACAAAAGGTTCATTAGGATGTTGAGATCCAATCCACAATAAAATAATAAAATCAACTACAAATAACCAGAATGCAAATTTCATAAGTGGTTTAAATTGATTTCCTCTTACTCTAGATAAATCTGTGTATGGAAGTACTAATAAGATTAATAATGATCCAAACATAGCTATAACTCCTAATAATTTATTAGGTATTGATCTTAATATAGCATAGAAAGGTAATAAATACCATTCAGGTACAATAGAAGCAGGAGTTTGCATAGGATTAGCAGGAATATAATTATCACTATGTCCTAAAAAGTTAGGATAATAGAAAACCATAATACTTAATACTAAAAAGAAAAAGAATATTGTAACAAGATCTTTAAATGTAAAGTATGGATGGAAAGCATATCTATCAGCATTTCCTCCTATACCATTAGGATTATTTGAACCATGTGTATGTAAAGCTATTAAGTGTGCTACTACTAAAGCTGCTAATAAAAATGGTAATAAGTAATGTAAAGAAAAGAATCTGTTAAGTGTAGCATTATTTACACTAAATCCTCCCCATATTAATTCTACTAAATCTTGTCCAAACACTGGGATTGCACTTAATAAGTTTGTTATTACTGTGGCTCCCCATAAACTCATTTGACCATAAGGTAATACATAACCTAAAAAGGCTGTAGCCATCATTACTATTAAAATGATTACTCCTATAGACCATAATAAAATTCTAGGTGATTTATATGATCCATAGTATAAACCTCTAGCTATATGAGCATAAACAAAGATAAAGAAGAATGAGGCTACATTAGCATGTGTATATCTTACAGCCCATCCATTATTAACATCTCTCATTATATGTTCTACTGAATTAAAGGCAAAATCTACATGTGGTTGATAATGCATAGCTAAAAAGATACCTGTTAATATTTGTAATATTAAGCAAGTTCCTAATAAAGAACCAAAATTCCATAAATAAGATATGTTTGCTGGTTCAGGGGAATCAATTAAATATGAATTTACAAGTCTAAGTAAAGGATTCGATTTTAATGTTCTCATTAATTTTAATTTTTTATTTAATTATAGATAACTTTTATTTTTTTTTATTAAATATTTATTTTATTTTTTGTTTAATTTAATAATTTAATAAAAATTTCAAGTATTATACGATTATACTAATATTATATCTATTTTAATTTAATTTTTGTATAATCACTTATTAATAAAAGTTGGATTTAACTTTATTACACAAAGATTCGTTCTTTGATTTATTTACTATATATTTACTTGTTTATTTAATTATTTATTAAAATTTTTAACACTGTAACAAAAAGATTTAAGATTATTTATTTATTTTAGTAAGCCCAAGAAGAATCGAACTTCTACAGATTCCTTATCAAGAAATTATTCTACCTTTAAATTATAGGCTTATGGTAGGGATTCAATATTGAGTTATTTATTATATTTTTATTATATTTTCGTTTTACTATCCAGAAATTGTGAAGGACAAAACTACTACTCTTTTATCTATTAATTTTTGTAAGTTAATTAAAGATAATTATGGGGAATATATTAGTTATTAGTAGGGTGCTATATCAAAAGCTACTAAGATGCTAGGTACTAATATAATAAAAGCTACAACTACAGGTAATAAATTTAACCAACAGAATTCAATTAATTGATCATATCTTAGTCTAGGTAAAGTTGCTCTAAACCAAACAAACATAAAACAGAAAATACAAGTTTTTAAACCTAATACAATAGATTGTATATTAAAGAAAGTATCATTAACTATTAAATTTGGAATATTATAACCACCTAAGAATAAAATAGCAGTAATACAACTAAATAATACTATTGAACTATATTCAGCTAAGAAAAAGAATACAAAAATAATAGAACTGTGTTCAGTAAAGAATCCAGCTACTAATTCAGATTCAGCTTCTTGTAAATCAAAAGGAGTTCTACTTGTTTCTGCTAAAATAGAGATGAAATATATTATAAAGACAGGTAATAAGGGTACTATAAACCATATTGCTTGTTGACTTTCTATTATACTTGTAAAATTAAAAGATCCTGTTAATAAGATTATTATTAAAATGGCGGAACTTAAGATTAATTCATAACTTATCATCGCTGCTGTAGATCTTAAACTTCCTAAAAAAGCATATTTTGAATTAGCTGACCATCCTGCAAATAAGACTCCATACACTCCTAAAGAAGATAAAGCTAAAGTGTATAATATTCCTAATGGAAAATCAAATAAAGTTAATCCTTCTCCAAAAGGAATTATACCCCAACCTAATAAACTAAAGATTAATGTAGATACTGGAGCTAAATAGAATAATACTTTATTTGACTGTGAAGGTATTACAGTTTCTTTAAGTATTAATTTTAATGCATCAGCAAAAGGTTGTAATACTCCATAGTAACCTACTGTATTAGGTCCTACTCTTCGTTGATGTGCGGCTAATTGTTTTCTTTCTACTATAGTCATAAAAGCTACGGAAAGTAAAACTGGTAATAAAACTAATAATACATCTATTAAATTTATGATGATATTAATTATATTTAAGATTAAATCGTATTGAATCATTTTTTATTTTTTTTTTAATTTAATTTATAGTCATTTCTCTAATTTAAAGAAATTTTATTTATTATTCTATCATATAGACTATTAATCTACATAATAATATATTTGAAATATATATGTTTATATGAATATATATAGATATATATAACATTGTCCAGTAAGAATTAAATCTTGATGGCATTTACTCAAAATAATAAAGACTTTTTATTTTTAAAGCTTTCTTCAGGTAGGATTAACCCATTTTTAACACTGTAACAAAATAAACATAATTAATTTTTGAATAGACTCAAGCTAGAGTTAAGAAGGAATCGAACCTCACCATAAACTTTGCAAATTTACTACAGAACCAACTGTAAACTTAACTCTTATTAGTGAGAAAGTAAAAAATATAAAATATAAAATATAAAATATAATATATAGTATTTAAAATATAAAATAATTTATCGGTCATCCCTTACCGATAATTAAAAAAATATAAAATTATCAAAAATATTATTAATATACCCTTTCTTTTATTTATTAATTAATGAATAGTTATTTTGAATAAATTATAACTTTTACCCCTTATCTTTCCTCTCCTCTTTGAGGTCAGAGGAGAAGTTATAGGACAGGTCGGTTGGTCGGATAGTAAATCTTTTTTTAATAAAGTTTTTATTAGTATAAATAGGATAAAATAATTTAATAAATCTTTAATAAATTAAATACGGGGCTTAACTATAAGAATATTGAATATTAATCTAATTTTATTCGGAAAATTTTTTATTATTTACTTAGATTTTCCAATATAGGTATGTAAATCAACTGGTAAATATTCATAAGGTATAGGATGTGTTATAACATAAATAAACCCCTCTCCTCTTTGAGGTCAGAGGGGAGGTTTGAGGATGGAGGGGAGGACTACCTTGAAACCGAGTAAAATACTAAATGTAAATAAACACATAATTATTGAGGATAAATTTAAAAAATTTTTTATTTAATTTAACTTTAACCAAATAGTCGAATAAATTTAATTATTATTTGAAATGGAAGTAATAAAATTATATTTTACCCGATAAGTTATTAAACACCTATAATTAGGATTAGATACACAGGTACAATAGTATCAATACCTGAAGCTAAATCATTAATAATATTCATAATGTATGTATTAACTTAATCCGAAAATAATTAAAGTAGTTAAAAAAATAAAAATAAAAACTTTAAATTAAGGAAAAACAATTATTAACATCCAGTCTAAATAATAAATTAGTAATGCTAAACTAAATATTTCACAATACTTACATTTGCATCCTATTCAGAAATGTTCTATTTCTTATTAAATATTAACTAATAATTACTTGTGATATAATCAGAAATAATTTTCTAGTTAATAAGATAGTATCTAGGGGATAGCTTCCTGCTTAATATTCATTCAGCGCTTATCTATCATGTTTGTGGCTACCCAACTATGCTTTCATCTTTTTTTAGAGATAAACAATTGGTACACTAGAGAAACACAGCCTATTGATCCTTTCGTACTAGAAGGTCTGCCCCTTTTTACTATTTTTCCCTCCAGAAGATAGGGACCATACTGACTCACGTCGTATTAAACCCAACTCGCGTAACCTTTTAATCGGCGAACAGCCGAACCCTTCCAAGCTTCTACCCCCGGAGGATAGGTTGAGTCGACATCGAGGTGCCAATCAGCCGGGACAATGTGTACTCTCACCAGCTATCAGCCTGTTATCCCTAGCGTAACTTTTATCGATTGATCCCCGTCTATTCCATATTATAGCGAAGGGTCACTATGCCCTACTTACGTATCTGTGCGACTTCTAAGTCTTTCAGTTAGGCATGCTTTCCGCCATTACGCCAATTACAACCTTTATCACTGGTTGATTGATCTCCATTCAATTTTCTAGCTCTACCTTATGTTATAAAAATATAAATAAAAACCGAAAGGCAAATTATTTATATTATACATAGTTTAAACAATTACTATGTGTTATACTATCTCTTATGCCATTAAGCAAAAAGAGAATATAATTAAATATCTATGGATGTACTTTGCTACTATATCAAAGACGACCGCCCCAGTCAAACTGCCAATTAGCCACCTATCCCTTAAATTTTGTTTTAATTACAAGGTAAATATTAACCCAACCAAAGTCAGAAGGTATTCCATCTTTCGTCTATCGACATCCCTAATTCCTATTAACTAAGGTTGTTGTAGATTAATATGATAGCTAACTACAGTAAAGCTGCATAGGGTCTTCCCGTCCACCTGGAGGCAACCCGCATCTGCACGGGTAATTCAATTTCACTGAGCAAGTTGTAGAGACAGTGAGACCATCGTTACACTATTGATACTAGACCACATTTAATGGCCAATTTATTTTGCTACCTTTGGATCCTCATAGTTAAGACCGCTATTAACCAGACTTTCAATCAGTTACAGTTTCCTATAACCTCTCTTATGTTAATGGCATTGGGCAAATTTCATCCAGAATACTATGATTTTTCATCATTGCTCTGAATTGTGTTTTTAGTAAACAGTCGGGGCCTCCGATTTTGTGCCACCCCCTAATTAAAAGGGGTTCCTCTTATCGTCAAACTTATGAGGAGAACTTGCCGAGTTCCTTAACAACTTTTAGCTCTACGCCTTAGTATTCTCTACTTACGAACCTGTGTCGGTTTAGGGTACGGTAGTTAAAGAAATATTATTTTCCTGGTCCTCCCTACTAGGGTTCTAGGACTTTCTATTTCATACTCATCAGTCAAAACTTTGGTTTTGCTCCTTAGAGGCCGCATTAACATAAGGTGGTATACCCTTTCCTTATAACCCTTTCGTATTCGGCGAGAAGTATTATAACTTCTTTTTACGTTACTCATGTCAGCATTATCTCTTCAGTGACCTAAAAACAATGAAACACTGTTTTATCATTGGATTACTGAATGTTCTACTACCTGTATATTGAATACGATTATGATATTCAAAATAAACACGATATCGGTTGATTTTTTTAGACCCGTTAAATTTTTGGTGTAATATTCTTAGATTTGGCTGCTACGTTGTTACATTACGTTTATTAAAAGATAGCGACTACCAGGCTCACTTTACAGCTGCTTTCAATATATTACTTCCTTCATTTCACTTAAAAATCATTTGGGACCTTGTTTCGTGTTCTCGGCTGTTTCCGTCTTGACTACCCAACTTAGCATGAGCAGTCTGAATATCTAACATCAATTTATGTCATTCCGAGATTCTCTTCCATTGGTAAGATTTTCGAGGTCCCCGCAACCTAAACTTTAGAAAGTTGGGAACTCAGTGCTGTACCACCATAAATCTTGATTAGATGTCATACTTACATATGTTTCGTAGAAAACCAGCTATCACTAGGTCAGATTGGCATTTCACCGCTTCCTAAAACTCTTCGGAGAATTTTGCTACATTCACCCGTTCGATCCATTATAATCTGGTCTTAGGAAGATCACCTAGCTTCGGGTCTAATAGAAGTAACTTATCCAGTACTATTCCTAGAAAATATGAAACTTCATAATAATATTATATTATCCCTCCAAGAAAGGAGAGTTGAAGGATATCCTATTCTTAATTAAATTTATTAATAAGAATACTATTACGATTAATTTTTTATTTTAATATAATAGCTAGTTAGTGTGGTCGCTTTCACTAAGGCTTTAAACCTTGCTACTCCTATTAACTTGCTGACCCATTATGCAAAAGGTACGCCGTCATTTATTGGGATAAATTTCGACTGCTTATAGAGTTACTAATTCAACTGTTTCATTTATGTCTAATAATACATAACTATTTCAAACTTTCCCTTACGGTACTTTTTCACTATCGCTAAATTTATAATACTTAGCCTTAGAGGATGGTTCCCCTATATTCCGACAAGTTTTCTCTCGTCGTACTTATTTATTCTTTTCCTTTGAAAAAGAGTAGTCATATTTAAACTTACAGGACTTATTTACCTTCTTTGGTTACTGGTGTGTATTACTGTTTGAAATATGATTTTAGGCTAATCCGATTTCACTCGCCATTACTTTCGGAGTCTCGGTTGATTTCCTTTCCTTTCCCTATTGAAATGTTTTACTTCGGGAAGTGTTTATATAAAGGTTTCCCTTAGGATCGCCTACATTTTTTAACTATAATTAAAGAGATTCTAATTAATAGATCACCGAAGTGATTTGTGGCTTTTGGACTTGTGCCCTCCTTATGTATAAATTTGCTAGTTTTTCCTTAATAACCCCTTTGAATTACTGTGTGATGTTATAACTATATTGTCATCGATACTTATATACCGCTATTTTAATAAAAGAATAAATTTATTAATTATTTTTAAAATATAAAATTTATTAAATGACTCTTTTTATCATATATCTGCAAGGTTTTTATTACACTTCCTACCCCACGGAGATGATACCTAGATTAATATTTTTTTTAGGGATTATATTGGTTTAAATTTATTTGTATATATTGTTAAAATTTTAAGATAATTATTATCTATTAATATTTTAGGTAAAACACTTAATAAAATACAAAGTATCTATTTTATTTTAAGTTTAACTATTTAATTATCTTCTTATTAATATCATATAAATTATATTCAGTTTTAATAAAATTTAAGAAATTTAATAGAAATTGATTATTAGACAATTCATTATAAATTGTTTATATAAAGCCATTTTTAGGTGTATAAATATATTTTTCAGTTAAGATTTTATTAATTTATTTAAGTAATGATGCTGTTAAAAAATTTATAGGGAATACCAAATAAATATAATTTAATGTATTATTCCCTTTAACTATTATAAAAATTATATAGAAAATAACATATATATATAGGGAAAATATATTATAAAATTAATGTAATTCTATAGCATCTTTAATGTAAGAACATGTTAAGATTGTAAATACATAAGCTTGAATTACAGATACTGCTAATTCTAATGTCATAATAGCTAAGAATAAAGTAAATGGTATTAATGTAATTATAGCAGCTAGGGCTCCAGCACTAAACATTTTATATAAAAATGTAGATAAAATTTTCATTAAAGTATGTCCAGCCACTACGTTAGCAAATAATCTTATTCCTAAAGAGAAAGCTCTAGCTAAATAACTAGTTAATTCAATTAAAACTAATAAAGGAACTAAAGCTAAAGGTGTTCCAGAAGGTACAAAATAAGAAAAGAAATGTAATTTATGAATACTTAAACCTAAGATAGTTACAGCAATTAAAATAGTGAAAGATAAACCAATACTTACCATAATAGAAGTTGTAATAGTAAATGAATAAGGTACATTACCAGTTAAATTAGCTATTAAGATAAAAAAGAAGATAGAATAAATAAAAGGTAAGTAAATTTCTTTACCTAATTGTTCTCTAACCATAGAATGAATACTAGCATATAAACTTTCTAAAGCTATAGACCATTTACTTGGAACTAATTTTATTTCATTATTCCCAGCATAGTGTAATCCCACTATTAGGAATAATACTAATATAGAATATAATCCTAAATTTGTTAAAGTAAGATTTAAATAACCTAAAATAGGAGCATTTATACCTATTAAATTAGTTACTTCAAATTGTTCTAAAGGAGAATTTACAAAAGAGATATTTGAATTTATTAACATTTTTTGTTATATTATTATTATTTGTCGAGGAATTATAGTTTATTGATAAAATTTTATTTTGAGATATTAAGGAGAGATACTTTTATCTTTTAATTAAAACAAGTCAATATAAATATGATTAGATATATAATGTAAAACAAATAAGACTAAGAATTATAATGAGTATTTCTATTCTATTTGATTGTAATTAAGAAATTATAATATTTTGTTAATAATGAGTATAATCATATAAATTATTTATAACTTACAATAAGCCTCGGAGAGGAGAATAATAAATTTAGGATATTTATATTTATATTTATAATAATAATTATAATTTAATTATATTATGATTAACTATTTTAGCTTACGTTATATACTCTATGACATTTTTATACTTAAATTTTTATTTACTTTAAATTTAAAGAAATTTGTTATATACGAGAGTATCTAAAGAAGCCTATCATTTTTAATCTTTCTACTATTAAATTTAATATATCTATTATATCTTCTTTTGTTTCTTGAACGTGTAAACTTTAATTAAATTGTAAATTACAATGTATATCTAATTTATATTTAATTCTAAAAGATTTGTATATTTTTCTATTTTATTTAAGGTTGCGCTATAGATTTGTTTAGTTGTTTCTTTAATTAAAATTTTAATTAGTTAAAAAACTATCTATATCTACAGTTATTAGCTACTGTACTAGTATGGAAAGAATTAATTATTAAATGTTTAATTGTTAAATTAAATTTATTTCTATCATATTTGATTAATTAAATATTAATAAATTATCCAAAGTTTCTAGCTAATAATAGTAATACTAAGCATAGATCAATATGTAATGGTGATAAATGTTCACTACTACTTAATAATAGATATAATGAAGTACCAGGAATATTAATATTTTATCTTTTTCTTAATTCCATTATCAGTATAAGGTAAAATATATGTGTTATTATCCGAAGACCTCTCCTCCCCTCCCCTCTCATCTATATGTAAGAGGCTTTTTAATATTGTATATGCTTTTTATAATTGAGATTAATTTAATTTAATTTAAGGAGCTATTTATTTAAACCATTGATTCTAATTAACATTGTTTAATTATTATTATTTGTCTAAAGAATAACTTGATATTATCTATAAATATATAAAGTATATATCCTTATTGATTATAAATTAATAAAAACAAAATATTATAGATATATATAGCATAAGCTATTTAGAAAATACTTAGCTAAGGAAATTAACCTAGATTATTCTATTATAAGTAGAATACTTTACAATTTAATTATATAATCAATTACTAATATAGGGGTCCAGGGGAATAGAACAATTATTATATATACCCCAGCCGAACCCCCACCCTCTGACCTCAAAGGTTACTATTAATATTAAGGTATACCCAGTATTAAGGAGATTAAATATTTTAATACACCATATAAACTATAAATTATAGGGGTTTTGTAAGAAAATTATAGTTATCTAAACTAATTGTGGTATCATAACTCCAGTAGAACTTAGAATTAAAAATATTATAACACCATTTACAATGATAGGGACAATAGTGTAAGCATCCACAGATCTTATATACCAAGGTTCCTCCACCTCTTCTTCAACCTCTACTTCAACCTCAACAGGTTGTTCAACTTCCCAATGACCTTGTTCTAATTCAGGTCTAATATCCAATATTTCACCATTACAAGGAGCTAATACCTCTCTAAAATGTGGATAGGCATAATCGTTAAGAACCCATGCCTGTGTTTCGTTATCCCACACCAAAAATTCTAAAGCTTGAACAGCTTCCACAAATTGAATAAATACTCTATAAATATTATCTCCCACCTGAATACTAACCGATGACATAAAAAATAGTTCAATATGTTCAGTGTAAAATAACAAACTAAAGACTCGAGGTACTTGAGTTATAATGCGTTCAATAACAATTTCAACGTTAGGAGAAAATATATAATCTAAAAATGGTTGATAATGTTCCATCATCCAACTTATAGTATCTATAACTAGATGAATTAATCTATATTCTCCATCACCCAATCTTAAAAAAACTAAAACATCATAGAAGGCAGTAACCGAAGTAAATACCAGAGATTGTACTATACCATTTAGTATTCTATATATTAAATCATAATGAATAACTACACCTATGATAGGGTCAATGTGAAATAATGGGCCCTGTATATCTATTATATCTTCAGCGTGCAGATGCCATAGAAGAATACTAGATATCCCAAAGTATGTTCCAGATATTATACCCAAAATAGGATGAGGTAGAGTTATAAACATTACATATACGACAACCATTAAGCTTAAGGTATAATAATTAATTTGAAAATGAAATGGGATTATAGCTAGCATAAGAATAGAAGGGTCATTAATTTGAAATTTACTTAAGTAATGACCTATATCCACTTTAAATTTATTAAAGATGAATGTAGATATAAATAATACTATTTTGTTATAGTAATATGATAAATGATTATTAAATGCCATATATAAAATTTTTATATCAGAAAAATAAGAATTAAACATGTTTATAAAGTTATTAATTTTAATTACTACTACTGTTACTGGAGTGTTTGGTCGCACAGATAAAGATTGGAGCAACCATAGCTAATAATAATATAACACTAGTCATAATTAACCAAGAAGCACCTTGTGTATATAGACTTTGTCCTATACTTGCTATCTGTATGATAGGAGCTATAGTTGTATCGAAAATTACAGGATTAAAAGCAGTATTAACCCATTCATTAATAGATATTTCATAATTTAAAATAAATCCATTAATTTTAAAGTATAGATCAAATATAGTATTAGATACATTATTAAAACTGAAAGGAATTATAGTATATATTTCATAGGTAAATAAAGAACCAATAGCTAATGCTAAAGGTAAATTTTTAGTATATTGAGATCCTGTTTCTAATATATCTGTTAATTTAATGTTAATCATCATTATAACAAATAAGAATAATACAGCTATAGCACCTACATACACTATAATATAAGAAATACCTATAAAGCCTATACCTAATAAAATTAAATAACCAGCAGCATTAACAAAAACTGATATTAAAAAAATAACAGCAATAACTGGATTTTTTGAAGTGATTACTAATACACTTGACAGAAGAGCAGCAAAAGCTAATAAATCAATTAAGAAGTTTCTCATATAAATTATATTATTTTATATTTATACCTACGTATAGAACGTTCCTTAAAATGAAATTTAACTGACTAGAGGTGTATACAAGATATTAATTATATCAAGTAGGTTTTACCAAGAAATAATATATATATATATTCTAATTAAATATAAAAGGATTTAAACCTTTATCTATTAATAATAATAGACTCTTTTTTATAAAAACAAAATAAAATTAAAAATAAAATAACTAATAATAAAAAAAAAAATAATTAATAATAAATTTTAATGTAAATAAAAAATATAACAGAATAACACTAAATTTTAATGAAAAAGTTTCAATAAAAAAATTAAAACAAAAAATGTTAAAAATGAATGAAAAAACAAAAATTTAAATAAAATAAATGTGTTAAAATAATTAAATTAAAATATTATGTATTAAATTTAATAGAATAATGCATATATTTTGTATAAACCTATTATATCTAGGATTAAAATTTTATATCTAAATTTAAAAAAAACTTAGGACTGATAATATTATAATTATCATCTCTTATATATATACAAAATAATAAAAGAATAATTACAGAATAAAAAATAAATTAAAGGGATTCGAAATTAAAAAAATTTATGTCCAATAGACACAGTAAAACTAAATGAACCTCTTTTATTTTTCTGAGTTAATCTAGCAGTAGAAATATAATTAGCTTTACTTCGGGCTAAACTACCATATTGAATTTTTTTAACAGTTTGTCTAGGAGTAATTTTACCTTTCATTAATCTACCACCTAATTTAATATTAATACCTGTTAGTATTGTAGAAAATTTAGAAAATCTATTCTGATTTTTTCTAAAAAAAATTTTTTTAGATTGAAATTTTAAAAATTTATAAATCAATCTAGAGAATGAATTTCTTCTAGAAAGTCCTAATTTACCTAAGATATTTACTAATATTTGACTATTATTACTTACTGAATATATTTGAGTTAATTCTAAGTGTACCGGTTTTTTAAAATATTTACTTAATTTTACAGATAAACCTTGTAATTTATTAAGATTTAATAATAAAAAATTTTTTTTGGCAAGTTTACTATTTAAAACAAAATAAAATAAATTAATAACTACATTTTTAGGAGTAATATAAAATTGAGGTGTACTAATGAAACTAGACATTTCAAAGAATGAATATTCTAAGATTTTATAGACATTTTTATTTAATATTTTGTAATTTAAACTTTTAGAATTAAATTCATATAAGGTATTTTTATTTTGAGCTAATTCTATATCTAATGTTGTAAATGATTTTAAATATCTTTGTATTTCATTGCTAATTTCACTATCTTTGTTTGTTTTAGGTACATATTGTAACATATCGATTTGGGGATAGTATGCACCTTCACTCGTAATTTCTTGTACTTCGCTTTGTATTTTTTTGGATTCAACTATGAGAGATTCTTTTTTTAAACCTTGATTAATTATACTTCTAGTATATTTGCTTATATCTAGAATTGTGGATCCTGAAATGACTTTTCTTTGGATACTTCCGGATTTATGAGGAAAGATAGGTAATTCTATGCTTGAATAATGATTATTTATAGGTGTTATTGTTTTCATTATCGATTGTTTTATATTTGAGTTAATATTTATTTACTTCTCATAACTAGGCTATAGATACTATAGCTACTTTACTTTACCATTATAATTATAATAATATACTTACGTTTTACCTTAGACCTTATTTAAGGAAAGAAGATAATATAATGTGAAATAGAAGAGTTATATACTAGAAAGTAAAGCTTTAAGCTAATATAGTTAAATAGTAAGAATAGTTATATTTATTATTAATTGTATCCATTCTATACAAGGATTTAGTAATATAATTTATTCTTAATTAGCTTTAAATGGTAGATTTAATTATTTTTATTTAATATATTTATTTTTATTAAATAATATGAGTTATTTTTTTTTTATTATTTAAAATATTTATTTTTATTTGATTTGATTTATTTTTTTTTTTTATTTTATTTTATTTAAAATATTTATTTTATAAAGGGTATTTAAGATTATAGGGGATATTAGTTATATCCTTTAATGAAAGGATTAAATTTTATAATAATCCCAATCTAATTACTTAGAGACTATGCTGCATCTATCCATGCTAAATAATCTTGTACGGATACTGCTTCTATAGCTATTGGCATAAATCCATGGTATACTCCACAGATTTCAGAACATTGACCATAGAAAGTACCTGTTCTTTCAGCTAACATAGATGTTTGATTTAATCTTCCTGGTACAGCATCAATTTTAAGTCCTAATGAAGGTACCGCAAAAGAATGAATAACATCAGCACCTGTTACAATTAATCTAATATGTGTATCTGTAGGGATAATCACTTTATTATCAACATCTAATAATCTAAATTGACCTAATTCTAAATCAGAATCTGGGATCATATATGAATCAAATTCTATAGATTCTCCACTTACATTAATATAATCACTATATTCATAAGACCAATACCATTGATGACCTACTACTTTAATAGTTACTGTAGGAGAAATAACTTCATCTAATAAATATAATAATCTAAATGAAGGGAAAGCAATAGCAATTAAAATTAAAGCAGGAGTAATAGTCCATATTAATTCTATAAGTGTACCATGGTTAAGATATTTATGTACAATAGGTGAATTATTAGAATTAAAATAATAGATTATTGAACCTAATACCCAGAATACACCTACACAGATAACAACTAAATAGAAGAAAATAGTATTGTGTAATTCTACTATTCCTGTAAATCCTGGAGCTGCACTATCTTGGAATCCTAATTGCCAAGGTTGAGGAGCATCGTTATATATAGTATTAAAAATTGAAAAGAAGTTTAACATAATTTAAATTAAAAAAAAATTATAATTTGAACTTAGTTTACTGTGTCCTCTTACTTTAAAATATTTATTTTCATTTGATTATTTTTATTATTTTTAATATATAGAAAGATATTTTATAAGCAAAATAATTTATTATAAATAAATTAAATTGACTTAATTTAAGAATTATGAGTCATTAAGTTAAGAGCTAAATACCTAGTCTTTTAGACTTTCATGGCAGTACCATTGCTTAATTTTAAAAATAATATTTAAATTAAAGGCATCCTAAGTTACATCTTAAAAAATAAAATGATAATATTAACCTATACCCCCTCCTCTCTCATCTATATGGGGTTGTCGATATTAATTAAAAAACAAAAAGGGGTGAGAGGATCGAACTCTCGATCAATAACATATATTACTACTGCTTTAACCAACTAAGCTAACCCCTTATGAGAATTAGATATTAATTATTATCCTTTTCTAGTTTATTAGATTAGATTTAACTATCTCCTTAAAGAGAATGTAATTGATAGTTTGTAAGAAATGAAATATTTTTATATTATATATAAATATGCTTGTAATACTATTATTTAATTATTTTTTAATTTTATAAAAATTTAATTTTATAGAAAGGTAAAAACATCTTAATGGATTCGAACCAATAATTGGAATTTCGAAGATTCTCGTTTTAACCATTAAACTAAAGATGCTTTAATAATAATAATTGTACGAGTAAAGAGACTTGAACTCTTAAAATAATGAAAACCTAAGATTCACTCGGCTACCAATTTCGACATACTCGCTCTACCCTCTATAAATGAAAGGATATAAGTAAAATAAAATATAAGGGGAGTAAACATAATAAAACAAAACTATAAAAATAAAAATGATAATAACCTATACCCTCCTCCTCTCTCATCTATATGTAAGAGGGGGGGACGTAGGTAAAATTTGAAATGTAAGGAGTGGGGGATTCGAACTCCCGATCAATAATGTGTAAGATTACTGCTTTAACCAACTAAGCTAACTCCTTATGGGGGTCACAAATTAATTATTATCCAGCTGCACTTTCCAGTACAGCTACCATGCTATGACTTTTGAGATGTTACCTCAATGAATTAACTAAAGCCAATAAGCTTAACATAATTGTTTTAAAGACTAATTAATAATCGTAAACTAAACTATGAAATAAACTTATCTACCTCCAGTTTCCTCCACTAAAGGCTTCTTCCCAGCGACAGACAGTTAGTTCATCACGAAACTAGCTTCACCGTTGCGCTACTTATCAACGATTACTCGGAATTCCTTCTTCATGCCTCCGAATTGCAGGAGACAATCCGTCTAATTTTCATAAGAATCACTTTTTTTAATGATTAGCTCCACTTATTTTAGGAAGTATTGCATCACTTTGTAAAAGTTTTTGTGGCACGTCTATAGCCCAGAACATGAGGGCCATAACGACTTGTCTTAGCCCCCGCTGAATCTCTATCAGATTCATTAGTTATTAAGAATAAATTAATAACAGGGATTTCGTTCGTTAGTGGAATTAACCTAATGTTTAACAACACGAACTGAAGACAGCCATGCAACACCTGTACTTAAGTATTTTGAAAGTAAAATACTCCTTTACTTTTGAGAGTAAAGTTTGTATGCAAGTTCTGGTAAGGTTTTACGCGGACTATCGTATTAAATAACATGCTTCACTCCGTTTGCTTCGAGACCGACTAATTTTTTTGTTTTCTACTTTGCAGTAGTACTCACAAGGCGGAATGGTTATCGTGTTAACTTCGCCTCTAGTTTTTGTTAAACTAATGACTACCATTCATCGTTTACAGAAAGGAGTACCGGGGTATCTAATCCTATTTCCTACCCTAACCTTCGTTTCTCAGCGTCAATCATTTATGGAAAGTGGCCTTCGCCCTTAGTATTCTGCCTAGGATCTAAGGATATCAGCCCTCCTCTAAGCGTTATACACTATAACCTATATTTGATTCTAGCTTTCAATTAGAATACTTTATTTTGTTAATTATATTCTTTATAAAAGCTGCCTACAAACCCTTTACGCCTGTTTATGATGATTAACGTTTGCGTCTCTGGTCTTACCGAGTCTTCTGGCACCAGATTTGGACGACACTATTAGTAAGGTAATATCACTATTTTCCCTTACGACATCAGGAGTTTTGAAAAACTCTTTGATTTCAGTTAGCTAGTTCACTCTTGCGAGCATTGACTAATATTCTTGACTGCTGGTAGTGTATTACTACTTGGGAGATTTCATTCCCAATGTGGCCAGAGGTTCTTTCAAACTTGACTTTCGATCGTTGGCTTGGTAGGCCTTTACCCTACCAACTACCTAATCAAATTAAATAGAATCCTATAGCAGAACTATCTCCTTTATATTTATCTCCTATTTCTGAAGACTATAGGGTATCTTATTTAACATACTCACCTCTACACCTTATTTTCTAATATTACCTTTTGAGATTAATACGTCGAAAACAACGATTCGCATGTCTTAAACTACTGAAAAACGTTCAATCGGAACCAAAATTAAATTCTTACTTATTATTAAACTTTATTACTCCTTTTTAATGGAGAAAGTTGTATTTTATATGCTTAACGCAATGTTTACTATCTCTTTTATTTTGTTTTTATTAACAATACTTTGTTAAAATAAAAAATTGGTATCATATACTTATTTATTATTTTTTTTAATTACTTTATTTATTTTTGTTTTTTAATTATACCTTAATTAGTTTTTATAGTAATAATTATTATTTTTATTTTTTAGATTTTAAATATTTTTATTATGTATAGTAATAATGATTATATTTTTTTTTATATTTAAAATATTATTATATAATTTATATTTATGTTAATATATTAGATTATTTTTATTTTTAAGCTGATAAAAAGAATTGAACTTTTATCTTACCGTCATGAATGGTAGGTTTTAACCGTTAAACTATATCAGCTAAACAAAATACAAAAGATATATGTAATAAATTAATAAAAACTTATAATATTAATATCTAGATAGAATTGATATAATTTAAAGGGAGTAAGATAATAGTAAGAGTAGTTTTGTTTATTACTATTTTTTAAGTAACTGAATTTTCTCTAAACATTCATAAGTATAAATAGGTCATTCTATGTCATATATTTTATATAAATTAAACAGACTTAAGTGTTAGAACTTTTATATAAAATGAAATTATTTATATTTTTAATTTTCTATATTTTGATAAAGCTTTTTTTCTTTATTTACACCACAAATTTCTTTGCTCTTTATTCTTAAAATATACTTATAACCTTACTGAATTATTTTGTATAATTTTTACATTAATCCCAGTTTTAATTATCTTACTCCTATTATATAGTTTCTTTTTATTTTAAGGAAAGGGTAAAATCAGAGACTTGAACTCTGAACAGCGTCGCCACAAGACGTTATTTTGCCAATTAAACTAATATTACCTCTTTTATATCACAAATGTAACAGATATATTTAAATATTGAATATTTATTATTAATTTTTATTTTTCTCGACTGTATTATTGTCTTTTGACTTGTTAATTTCTAGTCATTGATACGTTAAAATTGAGCAAGCATATCTTATTACCTCAATCTTATTACATACCTCTCCTCTGTGAGGTTATAGGAGAAGAGAAGACAAGAGGAGGATAGAAGATTTTATTTTTATTTAAAATATCATTTTTCTTTAACAATCACCCTTTATCTTTAATTAAATAAATTTTATTTTATTTTATTGAGCATATTAATAAGATTGCAAATAGAATAATCTTATGTTATATAAAAATTTATATTATATTTAATTTTTATTAAAGAAACAATAAAGGGATTTAATTTATAATTCTCCCCCTAGTATTAATTACTATACATAATTATTATTATGAGTATAATAATAAGAATGCAATCATTAAAGAGAATAATCCTGTGGCTTCGGCTAAAGCGAATCCTAAGATTGCGTATCCGAATAATTGTCCTCTGATTTGTGGATTTCTAGCTGTTGAAGCGATTAAAGCTGAGAAAATTAAACCAATTCCAGCTCCGGCTCCAATTAATCCAGAGCAGGCTAATCCTGCACCAATATATTTAGCTGCTGCTAACATATTTTTGTTAATTGAAAAATTTATGACAGTGTCTAATATATGTCCTTTTTTCATACATACTCTTTTATCTAGTTAAAATTAACTAATTTATTTTATAATCTATATAATTTAGATATAAAAGTGGAATGTTATAAAAATAATTTTAAAACAAAATATAATATAAAAATCATAAAATATTTCAATAAATCATTTTGAATACTACTCAATTATAAAATTTAAAAATAAAATATATTTTTCCATCAAATCACTAAATTATAGTTTTGTCCCTCTCCTCTTTGAGGCCTCTTACCTAACAGGGGGGTCAGCGGTTAACATTGTCCTGTATAATTTACAAAAATAATTAATTTTATATTATTTCTATACTAATTATACTGATCCCTAAGGATTCTTATAATCACTTTAAACATAAAAATAAATAAACGTACACCTCAATTTTTAAACTAATAATCAAAATAAAAAATATATTAAAACCTTTATTTGGGAAAATATAATAGTTAGGTTTTTACCTAAAAAATCTGTAACATTAATCATAATGTTTTATCCACAATTTATAAAAATATATAATAAGTGGAGAAGATATTGTAATCAGAGTGAATTTATTACCATTAATAAAAAAGGGTATAATTAAATTTTTTATGAACGAGCCCTTCCAGATTCGAACTGGGACCACCCTAATCGACAATTAGGTACTCTACCTATTAAGCTAAGGGCCCTTAATTATTTTAATTATTATAAGAGTGTTATTTTATATTATAAAAATATTTACTTTATTTTTAAAGAGCGTAGTATCAATTGGTTAGTATGACGATCTCCAAAATCATCGGTAGGTGTTCGAATCACCTCGCTCTTGTACTAAATTATTTTTAATAAAGGATTATAATTAAATTATTTTTAATTAAAGGATTATAATTAAGATATTTTGTTTATATAATTAAATTTTTACGAGTAATCAGATTCGAACTGATGATAACTACTTGGAAGGTAGAAGTTATACCAACTTAACTATACTCGTTATGATTCTTTTATTTAAAAAAATAAATCAATAAGTTAATAAAATAATAAAAATAAAGATACATATAAAATAAATATAAAAATGTTTTAAATTATATAATATATTAAAATATACTATTTTAGTAGAATAACTTTTATATACTAAATTATCTAGATAAACTAATAATATTCTGACTAATTATTTAAAGATTTTACAGAAAAGAAATAATAGCAATTATCAATTTTAAATAAAAAAAGGATTAACTCAGGCGGAAAATAATACTTTAAAGTTAAACTTAAAAACAAAAATTACAAATATTATAAAAATAATTAAAAAAACTATATTATATAAATACAAAATATTTGCAAGTATAGGAAGGAGGAGAAGTCTTTAACGATAATAAAACAGAATTAATCCATTATATCGAGTATAAAGAGGATATTTTTATTGAGTTAATGAGATATTATTTTCTTATTTATCTAATTAGCATACTTATAAAATAAAAAATTTTAATTATTAATTTTTAAATTTTAATTAAAGATGATAAATATTTTTTATAAAATAACTCGGAGAGGAGAATAATAAATTTAGATTCTCTCCTCTTACCTCAGAGAGGGGAGTAATAACACTAAGCCCAGGGGGGGAAAAATACTTAATACTAATAAAGTGAGATAAGAAATATATATAAATCTAATGTGTTAAGTGTATATTAAAATAAATATATAGGGGTTTTAACCATTTAAATTAAGAAACTATTTAAATTAATTAGTTTTTAGGATTAGAAGATGCCATAGAAATAGCTCCACTTCCAATTTCTAATATGAAACCAATAGTTAAAATAACAAAGAATATCAGTGCTATAGAGAAACCAAAGATACTAACATTATATAAAGTAACAGCAATTGGGAATAGAAGAAGAATTTCTAAATCAAAAACTAAGAATAGCATAGCTACAAGATAGAAATTAATATAGAAAACATTTCTTGTTTGTCCATATACAGGTGAGAATCCACATTCATAAGCTGATACTTTAGCTTCATAAGGTTGTTTAGGAGCTAATAATAAATTAAGAGCTAATAATATTCCACTTAATATAGGTACAAAAATAAATAACATTAAAATATTATTCATAATTAAAAATAAAATAAAGATAATGCTAGTAATTGTGTACTATTTAATAAGATAGAAGGTTTAACTATAAATAATAAAATAAATAAAGTTAAAGTAGATATCATAAAACTATGTAATGAACTTAAAGATGATTCACCTTTAGATGTTGATAATACTACTATTCCTTTTGTTTCTGTATGTAATACTTTAATTATTTTTAAATAATAAGATGCACTAATAACACTTACAAGTATTGCTATTATAGCTAGAAAATAATATTCACTTTGCATTGCTGAATATAATACAAATTGTTTTGAAAAGAATCCTAATAATGGTGGTACTCCTGCCATACTAAATAAACAGATAGTGAAACTTAAACTTAGTATTGGATTTTTAAAGAATAAACCTTTAAGTTCACTTATATAATTGACATCTGGTAATGATTCTTCATATGAAGGACTATAATAAGGCAATATATACCCTAAAGCTATTAGAATTAAGAAACTATTTAAATTAGTTAAAGAATATTGTATTATATAAAATAAGAAAGAATCTATAGATTGTTCAGTATTTATGGCTAAAGCTAATAAGATAAATCCTATATGTGAAATTGTACTATAAGCTAATAATCTTTTAATTTTTGTTTGAGATAATCCTACAATAGTTCCTATTAATAAAGATAATAATGAACTTATTAATAAAATATTTTTTAATGAGATAGAAAAGATAGGTAAGATACTATTCCCTATTTGACTTTGAATTTCTAATAAGAATATTAATATTGAAATTTTTGGCATTATTGTTAACCAGATTGTGACTAGCGTTGGACTTTCATCATAGACATCTGGAGCCCAATTATGTAAAGGTGCTGCTGAGACTTTAAATAAATATCCTACTATTATTAAGACTAGTCCTAAGATTAGAGCTTGTAAATTGGGAGTATTTTCATTGACCGAGATTAAATTATATATACTTTCTAAATTAGTTAATCCAGAATATGTGTATAAGATACTACTTCCTAATAAGATTATACAAGAAGATAAACTACCTAATAAGAAATATTTTAAACCTGCGGATGTTGCTGATTCTGATTCTCTATATAATGTACTTAATATATACACTCCGAAAGATTGTAATTCTATACTTAAATACATTGAAATTAAATCAGCTGAAGATACTAATAAAGATGCTCCTAGAGAAGTAAATAGTACTATTAGTGAATATTCTCTAGATTTACTTATTCTTTCTAAAACAGTACTTTCTGTGGTATAATAAGGCCAAGAGATTAAGATTAGACTTCCTATTAAGAAAATAAAAATGTCTAATAATTGAGAAATGTAGGTAACTTGAAAGAATCCACTATATATACCTATACCTGATCCAATTGACTGAATATATAAAGCATTAAATGCTAATGCTCCGGCATAAATAAAAATGATAGATGTGATTCTTACATATAAGATTGTTCTTATATTTTGATTGATTGAGGGTAAGGCTATTGCCACTATAAAAATTAAAAGACTACATAAAATCATTGCTACTTGTTATTCTATACTTTGTATTATATATTTATAATATTTGTTATTTGTCCCTTTTATTTATTCCTTTTCTATTCATTATTTTCATTTGAATTTACTTTCAATTTTTTGAATTTATTTCAATTAAATTAATAGAATTTGACAAGTTACTCGGAATAGGAAGGAGTCGAACCTCCAAGGGTGAAACCCGAACGAATAGCAATCATTTTAACTTACCTATGTAAACTATTCCTATAAAGTATAAGTATACTATTTTTTATAGCAATAAATATCTTTTAATTTTAATTTAAAATTTTAATCATCTTATATAAAAATTATTTATCTTCTCTTCTCTTCTCTTCTCTTCTCTTATTCATACCTTAATATTAAAAACAAGAAGTATTATTTAATAAAATGTTTAATTATACAATATAAAAAGTATTTAATATAGTTATAGTCTAATATATTAAGAAAGAAATATACAATCTAAATTAAAAATAATTTATACCAATAGATTAAAAATAAAATTTAGAATAATTATACTAAATATAAAATTGACAAATAGTAAATTAAATGTTAAAAAACAAAAATAATTTAATTTTAATATATAAAACAAAAATAAACTTATAGGTTATAAGGAATAAGGTAATAATTATGAAAGATATTTACATCTAATTAGAAACTTAAATAGAATCGGGCACTGTGAGATTTGAACTCACGACTTTTTTTAGAAGTACTTATTTTCAAGATAAGCGCCATAAACCAGACTCGACCAAATGCCCAGTAAAATAAAATAAATCGATTGTATTAATACTATTTATTAAATTATTTTTGTTTTACTTAAGATAAGACCGAAGGGAATTGAACCCTTATAACATCCATTATGAGCGAATTGCATTAACCTATTATGCTACAGTCTTTAGTATTCTAACTAATTGAAGTTGGACTATAATTATAATGAATTAATGATCTTAATTGAGCAGTAAAGGAATCGAACCTTTTACGGTATTAACCAATTTTTTTACAGAAAACCACCATTACCAATCGGATCACCTGCCCTATAATAAATTTGAATCAAATCATATCACATATATAAACCTAAAAAATTTAATACTATTTTTATTAATTTAATTATCTTATAAAAAAACAAAAAACAAAAAACAAAAAAAGAATATTTAATTATATTATAAAGGGGTCATAATGAAAGCACTTGGCTTCGAACCAAGACCATTCTCCTTAAAAGGGAGACACTCAACCTATCGAGTTCTGCTTCCTAATTATATAACCTATATGTTATAATTAAAGCTTTAATGATCTTTCTCCTTTATATCTATTTTTTAAACTGAGTTGACCAGATTCGAACTGATATAAGCCACCACCAAAAAATGGTGTTTTTCCAAATTAAACTACAACTCATAAGCCAAAAACAGGAATTGAACCAGTATTAGATTCTTACAAGGAATCCGTTTTAACCGTTTAAACTATATTGGCTTGGCTTACTTACTTTTATATTTATTTGATTTTTTATATTTTATAAAGATATTTTTATATGCCTCAGGAGAGAATTGAACTCACTTCTTTAATGCTTCAAATTAACGCTTTAACCATTAAGCAACTGAAGCTAATGACCTTTTAGATATTTTTTTTTCATCAAAGATGGAGATAGATAGACTCGAACTATCATACTTGTAATGCAACTACAATTGATTACCAATTATCAGATATCCCCCTTATTTGTTTTAGACTCTTTTATTTAAATTTTAAAGAGATAATCCTTTATATACTATTAAAATAGCATAAAACACAAAAAAGTATATAACTTTATATTATAATAAATATTTTTATTTTATTATTATATTTAATTATTGTGTCCGGTTTACTTTATAAGATAAGAAATTATTTGTTTTGTAATCATTTATACTTGGCTTTATATTAAAAAGATAAGTTTAAAAGGAATTTATCTATACTTAAATATCTACCTTTAATAAGAGAGTTTAATTTTTATATGCAATTACCTTAAATGACTTTTTATTTTATTTATAATATTTTAGTAAGAATTATTTAATAATCTAAATTAATATAACTTATAAAAATAAGAAGATTATTTATTTATTTTAGTAAGCCCAAGAAGAATCGAACTTCTACAGATTCCTTATCAAGAAATTATTCTACCTTTAAATTATAGGCTTAAAATTTTATATGAAGTATATTCTATTTTTATATTATTATTTTCTAATATTTTTATTAGTAATAAGTTAAATCCTAATTAAAAATAAAATAAGTAACTCTCTCATCTATCGGAGGGAAATCACTATTATATTATACAACTGTAATTTTAAATCTATACTTATATATAAATATAAGTAATACAAAGTATGATAATAAGTATATATTAGTATAGCTCTATATTCAATCTAATCTAATTTACCAAACTGTATAAAAAGTTTTATATTTTTATTGATATTCTCTTTTGGATTCGAACCAAAATTGACATTTTAGAAGAATGATGTTCTACCATTAAACTAAGAGAATTATGAAAGATTAAAAATATTTGATAAAAATTCTATAGGTATAATAAACCTACTTTCTTTTAATTTTAAAAAACAAAAATGAGATAAATCATTAAATCCTAAAAATGAATTTACGAGGGAAGATAATATTTTTAAAGAAAAGAAGATTATAATAAATATTATAAATTTTTATAAATTTAATCCATTATTCTATCCTCGGCTTAATTAACTTATAATTATTTAATTTAATTGTTTAATATATTTTTATATGCTTTATATACTATTTAAATTTAGTAATATACATATTTTATCTTAAGATTTAGCAAAAATAAACTAATTTTATTATAACACTGTTTTATTTTATAAGCCTTTTTATAGTTTTAATGAGTGTAATAATTAAAATAGAAATGATGAATATTTTAGTCATATTTAAATTTAATTAAAGAGATTATTATAATTTAATTAAAGATATTTTAATAGAAGTATTATAGGGGTTTTATTAAATTAAGATTTATTATTTAATTTAACAATAAACATTCTAATAACTTGTTGTAAAGTAAATAGAGGTAAAACATATTTAGATAAAATATAAATTAAAACAAATAATACTACAAATGAAAAATATAATTGATTTAAAAAATAAAAAGGTATTAATTGTGGCATAAGTTATTATAAAGATATAAAATTTTTGCTCTTATTAAAATTAAGAACTATCTCTTGCCATTTAGCAAACCATACCCCTCCTCTTACCTCAAAGAGGAGAGAGGGGGGGGAGAGGGAGATAATGACTTACTCTTTTAATTATATTGGTTATAGCGGGAAACATAGCAAAATAAATTTTATTATACTAGGTAAATAAACTAACTTAATAGTTTATTTTTGTTTTTTTTTAATTAAGAAGATATATAATTATTTATACAGATAAATATATTAGTCTCAGTAAGAAGATATTAAAAAAACCTAGGATAATTAATATCACCCTAGGAAAAAACTAAGTAAATAATTTTTTTTAATCTTATATAAGTAAATTGTATGGAATAAATTAAATTTGATTGAGAAGTAACAGAGATAAAATATTACTAATTTAAAATTATTCTAGAGTTAAAACAAGTACCACCATGTTTATACAGACACCAAACACACAAACAAACATCAATATAAATACATTCCACATTATATAATATATCTGTAAACTAGCTCTTACCTTAAAGAACAATGATAATCTAGGAAATCTTTTTTCAAGATTGAAATACTTAATAATTTCATTCCCAAATAAAGCAGATAAGATATTAATAACTGTTAGTATTAATAATATAAACAGGAATATATCTAATAATACTGAATGTTGTAAGATACTTAAATTTTCAACAAATTGGAAAATATCAGACAGCCCACTCTTTTTTGTGGTATCATTACCATTTACAATTGTTATTAAATAATCAACACCTATGAATAATTCTAATAAGTCTTCATATGCATTATCTGTATTCCAATCCTGATTAACTTTAAGCTCTTTAAGTTCACTTAAAATGTCAATCCCATTAGGTTTAATATCATTTAATTGTGTTAAAGCAGCATCCTTATCTATAACTACATTATTTCTATTACCGTAAGCTTCCCTACATTCCTTAATTACATTTAAGTTATCTTTAACAAAAAATCCTAATAGATTAAAACCACTTATAGGGATTGGTGAATTATTATTCTTTACATTATTAGATAAATACAAATAATAAAGAAGCTAAATAAAGTAATAACAATCTTATTTCATTTAATAATGAATTATCTAATAGTATAGGTAAAAACACTAAAAATACTAAAGATAGTAAACCTAAAGTAATATATAAAGAATAAGTAGTTATAACACCAGTATCTAATTTACTGATATTCATACCTGTATTATTTAAAGTATTACTTAAACCATAAGGTCCTATAAATTCAATAACTCCTCTATCTAAAACTTTACTTACAAAGTAACCTAATTGTAAACCTTTACCTATAAAGTAATGGTTATAAATAACATCAAATAAATATTTACCATTTAAGAATGTATATATTTTTCTAATGATAGAATTTTCCATAAAGAATAAATGAGGTGTAAAGTGATATAGATATACAGCTAAAACAGCCCCTAATAAAGATAAGATACTTGGTAATAATTTAACTAATCTATCCATTGAGAATTCCGCTTCCACCATAGTAATATGGTTAGGATGAATAAATATAGCATTACCAAAGAAATCAGTACCTATACCAACAAATAAATCAGAGAAAACATACCCAAAGAAAATACTAAATAAAGCTAATATAAATAATGGTATAATAACAGCTAATGTAGCTTCATGTGAATGTAAATAAGATGTTTTTGGTCCATTAGGTTTAGTTAAGAATACTAAAGAAATTAATCTAAATGAATAGAAAGCAGTTAAACCTGCAGTTAAACTTCCTAAAATAAATGCAAATGTACCTTCAAAACTATATTGAGCAAAAGCTAATTCAATAATTAAATCTTTACTATAGAATCCTGTTAACCAAGGTGTAGCTAGTAGTGATAAAGTTCCCACTAACATTGCCGTATAAGTAAATGGTAAGAAATTTATTAAACCTCCTAATCTTCTAACATCTTGTTGATCAGAGAAACTATGAATTACAGCTCCTGCACCTAAGAATAATAAAGCTTTAAAGAAAGCATGGTTAACAACATGCATTAAAGCTACATTATACTGTGATAAACCAACAGCCATTACCATATAACCTAATTGACTAATAGTACTAAAGGCTATTATTCTTTTTAAATCATTTTGTACTAAACCACAAGTTGCAGCAAAGAAAGCAGTAGAAGCCCCAACTAAAGTAATAACTAATAAAGCAGTTGAACTATATTCTAAAATTGGTGAACTTCTCACTAATAAATATAAACCAGCAGTTACTAGTGTTGCTGCATGAATTAAAGCTGATACTGGAGTAGGCATTTGTATACAGTAAATTTCTTTACTGCTCGGACTATATCATCTTCATATTTTTATTCTTTTTTTTTAAAAAAATATAATTTATTTAAGGTCAAAATATGAGCTTCACGTGTAGTCTCTGAGGATCCTACTTTATTACTTAATTTTTAAATATATTTAAAAAAGGAGAGTAATATTTGGTTTCCTGCTGATTGCCCAATCTTTAAGATTTTTACTTTAAATATAATTTATGAGTACTTAAAGCTCTAAGGGTGTTCCAGCATATAGTGAAGTTTAAGGAGGGCCCTACTAACCAAAAGATATTTTTAATTTTTAATTCAAAACAATTATATTCCTAATTTATATAAAAAATCATTATGCATATAAGGTTTTACTAATAAAATAACTCTGTCCATACTAGTTTTAGATATTCTAATTCTATATTTATTATTAATTTTATCTCTAATTTTTAAAGTTGATTTAATATTTAATTTTTCTAGTAATGATTGAAGAATAATACATTCTTCCTTAGTAAACGATTCTGTACAAAGTAGAACTGTTTTAGCTCTTCCATAAGAATCAAAGTACCCGTCATCCATTATCCAATAAGCTAAAGATATTTCTGAAAACATTTCATATATATTATACGGAATAATTTTATGATATTTGTTTTTATCATTATCCCACTTATACCACAGACTGTGTAAAGCTGTATATACTTGTTTTAGTAGTAAAATGATATTGAGTTATCTCTTTACCTTTATGCTGAGGAAGATTAATATTAGGATAAGCATACAACTTTGTATCGGTAAACTGACTATAAATATTATAATTTAAGTGATTTAAATAATTTAAGGAATAAACATCCATAGTCATAGAATATTTACCTTCACCTTTAAATTTTTTTACTTAGAGAAATAGAACCATCACCTAACATATTTCCAGTTATAGAATATAAGGTTGTTGATGGTATATAACTAATAATGGGACATAAGATATTTAAATTTATAATGTAATATGAATTATCATAGTAATTTAGAAAAAATTGTAAAATAAAAATTGTTAATATATAAAGTATAACGCCTATAAAACCCTCCATAGATCCTGGTAACCAACTATGTAATGGTATTTGTGCTGATTTAGCCATAGCTCCACTTAATAGAAGTAATCCTATAATATCAATAGCTGTACTATTCATAAATGGTGCTAAACTAAATAAAGTAGAATAATTTAAAGATCCAAATAGAGCTATTAAAGCAAAGAAACCTATACTTAGACCCATATCACCTACTCTATTCATTGTAAATGCTAATATAGCTGCTTTATTTGCTTGTATTCTAGTAAACCAGAAATTAATAAGTAAGTAAGAAACAACTCCAATACCTTCCCAACCAACAAACATAACAAAATAATTAGCACCTGATACTAATACTAACATAAAAAATGTGAATAATGATAAATAAGAAAAGAATCTTTGATTATGAGGATCTTCAGACATATAATTAGTTGAAAAGATATGAATTAAAGAAGATATATAAAGTACAGGAATAAACATACTTACAGTTAATTGATCAAATAAGAATTCCCATTGAATACTTAAAACTTCAGATTCAATCCAACTACTTAAATGAATTAAAACTGGAGAACCACATAAACCTACTTCATAAAAGGCTATTGTAGCTAATATTGAAGAGATTATTAAGCAGGTACAAGTTATTAAGTGTGATCCTGTTACACCTATTTTTCTACCTAATAATCCGGAGACTAAACTTCCTAATAAAGGAAATATTAAAATTGATAAATACATTAAGTTCTTAAAGAGATATTTCCTCTTAATCTATAAAAAGCAACTAAAATACTTAAACCTATAACTGATTCTGCACCTGCAATAGAAATAATAAAGATACTAAAATTTTGTCCGATAGCATCGTCAAAACTAAATGAACTTATTAAAACTAATAAGGTTACAGCTAATAGCATAATTTCTATCGCTATTATCATTAATATGATGTTTTTTCTATTTAGGATAAATCCTAATACACCTATTAAAAATAAAAATAAAGATAAATTCATAAGTTTAACTATTTGTTATTATTACCCTTAGGGTACCTGTAAAATGATAAGAAAATGAAATTATTATATTTCATTTTATAAATTATAATGTATAGAAATTATATTCTATTTTTATAATTTAGTAATTTGAAATTTATATTATATTTTATAATTTAAATTTTTATTAGTATAATATAATTTTTTTAATATTAAGTTTTTTGATTTTAATATTAATTTTTTTATGCCCTATAACCTTTTACCTAGTGGAGGTATAGGGAAGATGGGAGCTAAGAGTATAAAATTATTTATAAAAATAATTAATTACCACCCCAGTAATATACAGCAATAAATAAGAATAACCAGACTACATCAACAAAATGCCAGTATAAAATACTTGCTTCATATCCAATATGGTGGCTATTTGTTAAATGATAATTAATTATTCTGTAGAATCCTACAGCGATAAAGATTGTTCCTATTATTACATGAATTCCATGTAATCCTGTTGAAGCATAGAATGTTGTACCAAATACTGAATCTGTTATTGTAAAACTAGCATTAAAGTATTCAACATATTGTAATGCAGTGAAAATAATAGCTAAAATAATAGTTAATAAACCTCCTATTATAGCTCCTTTTCTATCTCCTTTTATTAAGGCATGGTGACCGTATGTAATTGTTGATCCACTACTTAATAATAAGAAAGTATTTAATAATGGTATTCCAAAAGCAGATAAAGCTTCAATACCTTGAGGTGGCCATACTCCACCTATTTCAATACTAGGACTTAAACTAGAATGGAAAAAAGCCCAGAATACTGATAAGAAAGCAAATACTTCACTGACTATAAATAAGATTACTCCTATTGTTAATCCTTTTTGTACTTGAGTTGTATGACATCCTAAGTATGTAGCTTCTAAAATAATATCTCTAAACCATAATAACATTCCTAATCCTGTTGAAGCTAATCCTAAAAAAAATGTGAAATTACCATATCCGTGCATTGATAAAACAGCACCTAATGTTAAACTTAATAAAGAAAAACTAACTAAGATAGGCCAAGGAGATATTGTCACTAAATGATATGGAAAAGTTTGAAATAGATTTCTATTTATATTTGTTAACATATCCTTTTTTATTAATTATCATAAAATTTTTTAATTATGATTTATATTATTAAATATTGTCTTTTATTTTGTTTTATTTATTTATATTATTATCCGATTATTTTCAATGATTAATTATTGATTATATATTTAAATTTTAAGATTATGAGGTAATCTTATTTTATATAAATTCAATATTTATTTTAAATTAATTTTATATATTTTACTTTGCTTAATTTAGTATATATATACTATATACTAGTTACTTTTAAATTACTTTTTTTTTAATGAGGGGAGGCCAACTTATAGGGCTTTGTTTTCAATTTTACTTATCTATAAGTATTAATAAAAATACATAATTGTATTTACGTTATCCTTAGTTTTATTTAGAAGATAAAATATAAACTTGATCTGACTATATTTAAATTAACCGATAACTAATGTTTTAATATACTTAAACCTTATAAAGATATAAAATTTTATAAAAAAAACCTAGTATTATCATTTTATTAACAATTACACTAAGAAAAAACTAACTTAATAGTTTTATTTTTGTTTTTTATATATATAAAAAATTAATTTAAATATACTATTATTCTAATACAAGTGTATAACATATAACCTATACTAGCAAATAAAAAACATAAGTTCTAACATAATAAAACTTATTCTACTACTATTGTAGTATTTAATTATTTTATGTGTTATAGGATATTTACTACTTTTTACATCTATATACTTATTATTATTTATCACGTATACTGATATTAAATAAAAAGAAATATTTAATACACTTATTAAAACAATAATATTAAAAATTAAAAAACTCAAGGCTATATAAAATATAGGACTTGTATTTTCATTAATATTAATATGTAAGCTTAAAGAGTTTAAAATATCAAGAATATTTTTATGATAAATTAATAGAAATTATAAATAAGATAAGAAGAAAGAAAAAAATGATTTATCCTCTTATAAATTAAACCATTTTGAACAAAGTAAAGGGAATTAAACTTTAAATAAAATACTTTAAATAATCCCCAGTATTAAAATAAAACATCACATATATCCTCTATCAAATTCTTAATGAGAATAGAAGATATAGCGATCCATATAAAATTTTGTTATTAGCTACATCCATCCTACCTTACGACTTACCTTGTACCCCTCCTTGTCCTTCTACACCTTTAGCTTGTTAACCGACAGCTTGTACTTCCGGACCCTCGGATTTTTTACTTCTTGAGTCTGAGGATTTACTACTTCTTGTACCTGTGATCCTTGTTCATGACCTTGAACCTGTTGTCCTTGATCCTGAGACACTTGACCTTGAGCCTGTTGTCCCCCTCACCCTATACTTATCTTGAGAGCCCTCAGCACCAAAGAATTGATCTAAACCTTTGTCCAAAAAATGCTGCACCTTCAAAAATTTGTCCAATGATTCTTTACCTGTACTAAATAAAACTATAACTACCCTTATAGTAGCTATAGATATTAAAATAATAAAATAATCAATTGAAATATTTATAGTATAATGGACAAATTTAGATATAAAATCTAAAACTATCAAATTGTGAAAAATCATTGCAGAAATAATATAATTTAATTAAAGAAGATATTAATTATTGTTATACTGATAATCTCTTCGAGAAGAAATAAAATAGAATAAGTTTATCTCTAAGTTTTAGCCTTTCAAATAAGTTAGAGAAGCTCTAAGCTATACGAGGAGAGGCTCAATAATAAACAACAGAAAGTATAATGTGATACCCGTATTAAAAAGTTAAAATTAATAATATAGGGACTTAAATTTTCATAATTAGTATAGTGTAGGGTTTATTAAAAATATAATAAACTAGTTACAGACAAATGAAGAGAATCTAGAATAACATTAGGGAAGATTCCTAATAAGAAAGTAGGAATTAATAATGCAATTAAAATATTAAATTCTAATCTATTTACATCTTTAACAGGTTTTAAGTGAGGAGAATATAAACCATAAGATAATCTATTATATAAATAAATAGAATAGCAAGCAGAAAATACTATACCTGTAGCACCTAAAGCTGATATAATAGGAGATTTATCCCAAATACCTATTAAAGATAATTGTTCACCTAAGAAATTTAAAGATAAAGGAACCCCAGTATTAGCTAAAGTGAAAACAAAAAATAAAATAGTGAATACAGGCATATATGTTACTAAACCTCTCATATAATGGATAATTCTAGTTCCTGTTCTTTCATAGATGACTCCACCTACACAGATAAATAAGGCTGGAGATACAAATCCATGAGCTAAAGATAATAAAATAGCACCTTCAATACCTTGAATACTATTAGAAAATAAACCTAATATTACCACACTCATATGTGCAATACTTGAATAAGCAATTAAAGATTTAGTATCTTGTTGTATAATTGTAGCTAAAGAAGAATAAATTAAAGTTACAATAGCAATAGTTTGAACTAAAGGTCCAAAATAATGAGAAGCATCAGGTAATAAATTAATTAAAACTCTGATATAACCATAAGTAGCAAATTTTAAGATAGTACCAGCTAATAAAATAGAACCAGCTAAAGGACTATCAGCATGAGCTCTATAAAGCCAACCTGTTAATGGCCATAATGGTGTTTTAACAGCAAAGGCTAAGAAGAAGGCTAACCATAAAATTTTTTGACTATCTAAACTTATTTCATTTAAAGATATTAATTGAAAATCAGTAGAACCTACATAACTATATATTTGTAGAATAGCTAATAACATAAATAATGATCCAGCTAAAGTATATAAAAAGAATAATAAAGCACTTCTTATTCTATTAACACCTGAACCATATACTATAATAATTATAAATAATATAGGTAATACACTTTCAAAAAAGACATAAAATAAAAATAAATCTAATACTACAAATAGTGCAATTTGTAATGTTTCTAAGACTAAAAATGAAATTAAAAAATATTTTAAATTTTTATATATATTTTTATAATTAGATAGTAAAGCTATTGGTGTTATAAAAGTAGTTAATAACACATAATATAAAGAGATTCCATCTATCCCTATATTAAAATGACAAAAACTTAATTGATTAAATTCTAAAACGAATTGGTAATCCATAACATTAGAATCAAATTCTATCCATAAAAAGATAGATAGGATTAAATTTACCAGAGAAGTTGAAAGAGCTATTACTTTCATTTTGTCTTCATTTTTTATATTTTCTGGTATGAATAGTAATAATAAAGAACCTATTAAAGGTACAATTAACAAGGATATTAACATATAATTTATTTGTATATAGATATATTATTTATATTTGGATTTTGTGAGCTTCTTTCTTTTGTTGAAAGTTTGTTAGAATATTGGCAGTAGGAATACCTATTTATGATTGAAATAAGTATAATATTTGATTTTTATTGGTTTATTATTAATGAAAATAATTATAATTATATAGGGAATATTTATTATTCCAATAGTGTGTGTATAATTAAATTTGTATTATTTGTTCAAATAACAAATGGGGATAAAAAAAATAAAATTAAAAACAAAAAATTAAATAAAATTAAATTAAATTAAATAAAATAAAACTAAATTAAATTAAGATTGTACAGGTAGCATATTAAATGCATGGAATGGAATTGGACTAGCTACTGCCCATTCTAATGTGTTAGCTGTTTGTGCTTCATTATTAAATTCTGAAGTAGATGTAAAGTATGAAGGTACTAACCAAGGATTATTATTAACTGCTTTTCCATTAGCAAATATATCATAAATAATGTACCCAAATAATACTGTAGCAACTACTGAAATTAATGAACCAAAACTAGAAACAGCATTCCATCCTGCAAAAGCATCTGGATAATCCGGAATTCTTCTTGGCATCAATTGTGTTAATCCTTAAAACACATCTTTATAAGACGTAATTAAGACTCCTTTCCTTACGGAAAATATATAGGAACAAAATATTAAAAATATAATAAATATAAGTCCTATAAAATTTCTACTTATTATTTGTGCTATAATAAGTAAAAGGTTCAGACTATGTCATTCATCCCTATTTGTACCTTAATTTACTAAGGGATGATTGGGCGCTAACTATATTAATGTATAAAATATAGAGTGCAAGATTATTGTTAATACTACTCACTTGCTAGTCGTTGAACGTTTTTATTCCTACACCACAAGTATTAAAAGCGAACTTAATTAAATAAAAATTATACCTGTGGAGGTATTGAAATAAACTTCGCTGCAAATTGTCCTAGAATAGTGTATTTTATGCACCCACAGTTCTAGGATGTTCTTGCAATTCACCCAATTTACTAATGGTATCTTTAATTTCTACCATAGAGGCATGAAAAATTAATCTAATTGTACTCGTGAAAATATTTTTCCTTTGAAAGGAAGTTTGCTATCTAAATATTTAGTTAAAGTATCTTTACCCATTTTAAAATGTTTAATGCACTCAACTGTAGGAAATACACCAATAAATTTTAGAGTTTCAGCTTCATAAACATAAACTAATTTTTGTAATTTAGCAATAGTTGTAGGAGATTTTTTAGTGCCAAACATAGGATTGTTTACTCCTTTTTTATCTCTTGTTTGCATTGAAATAAACTCAGGAGAAAAAGTTTTACCAAACATAGGATTTAAGCTACCTTTTCTATTTAATTTAAAAATAGAATTATGTTTAAAACCTAAAGTTGTACCTGCTGTAGGAGAAAGATTTAATTTTCTATCTAAATATTTTGTAAATAAAATATCTAAGTAAAATTGTTCTCTTTCTAATATAAACTTTTTTGATATTTGTTGCAATGATCCTAAATCTTCTAAAATAGCTAAGCAAAAATTATTATGCCCATATTTTCTTAAGCTGTTATATATTGGTAAATTTCTTAAAAGTACATTTGGGTTAAAGTAACTTAGCAATCTTGTAGAACCTGTAGAAGCACTACCTATATATATTTGGCCATTTATTAAATTAGTCCACTGGTAGATAACAACTCTTTTTCTATTATCAGTACCAATAAGATTTTTATTTAATTTAGGATAATAAACTCTCACAGGTTCATTTAAAAAGATTGGTTTTATAAAAGGGCCCAAAGGGAAAAGAGAAATAACAGATAAAATAATATTTTCATTTGTACAAGATGTTATTTCGAACATACCAGATATACCTAAGAAGTGTTGAGGGAAAAATGTTAAATTAACCCCAACAAATAATGTCCAGAAGTGTACTTTTCCTAATAATTCATTATAAGTTAAACCTATAATTTTTGGAGTCCAGAAATAGAATCCAGCAAATAAAGCAAATACAGCTCCCATTGATAATACATAATGGAAGTGAGCGACCACGTAATATGTGATGTTAATCCCTTTTTAATATGATAATAATATTTTAATATTTATTAATCAATTTATTAGGGCATGGACTATCTCTTTATTAACTTTACCAATTACTTTTAAAGTTAACACATTGCGTATAGTCTCTACAGATCTTATAATTATACTTACAATAAAAATAAAACCCACGGCATAGCTTACAATAATTGTGGTGTAGAATACCCTTAATATTCTTTATTATAAATTTCACCGTTCATAATTCTATAAAACAATCCTCTATGAAAGTATAAGATAGGAGTGATTTATAACGAATTAAGTATTACTTACTAAATATAATTAAAATAAAGTTTATTAATTATAGTAAGATAGTAAATAATCAAGCAATGTTACACAAGACACGTATTATTACAAGAAAATGGATACCTATTTATTAAGGTATTGATTATGATATTCATAAAATTTACTATAAGATAATTTTTTTTCACCGATTAAAGGATATTTTTCAAAATGTTCAAAAATAAGTTTTCTAGATAAAGCGTTATATAAAGATAATCTATAATAATCGGATTCAGTAGTATTCCCTTTAAAATTAATTTTTTTCTTATCTTTAGTAATTTTATTCTCACTTTGAAAATAAAATTTTATCATATTTAAAATATGTAATTCATCAAGTTGACCTATACTGAAGGCAGATTTTCTAAGGTAACCTTTATCATTAAAAACCAAATTAAAGTTACCTTCTGCTTCAATAAAACCAGATAGCCAAGGTTTAAAATAAAAAGGCAGTTTAATTTCTCCGACGGTCTTATTATTTAAAATATCTAAGATATCCTTCTTATTTTTATACATATTTTTTCTGTTTAAAATAAAATTATCAAAATCTTTATAGAGTAAACAATTTTTAGCAAATTCTAATTGACATTGTTTTCTAATTGTCAGTAGAGGATATCTAGCTAATATTAATAAAACTTTATTTACATCACTTTGACTACTTGCAATCCAAGTGACATATTTGTTTTGTCTCTCTATTACCACTCTTCCTCCTATGACCCCTTGTAATTGTGTTAACATTTGGTGATTATTTTTTTCATTTTTTAACGCTATTATGATTCTTACTCTTATATATTTTTTTGAAGATCCTAAATCTGTAGTGATTGTTCCATCTCCTTCTAGTAATCCGACAAAAAATGGTTCAATATAGTTATTTATAGTAATTTCTTCTTTTTTTAATTTAAACCTATCCTCCGAGGAAGGAGCTTCTACAGTAGTAATACTAGCCGACCTAAGGGAGGATGGGAGGATTAGAAGATAAATATCATAAAATATTATCTTGTTTGTCATACTATCATGAAGGGCTATATCCATTGAGGCATTAGCTAAAACTACTCCTGTTACAAAAATTAAAAAAATTTAATATTAAAAAGACTCTAAAAATTGAAGTATTATCTCTCTAAATCCTCTTTCAATCTATCATAACTAAAAATATATCCTTTGTATGGTATATTTAGTAATGCATGTTTTTTTATTACATCATGATTAATATTTAATTCTTTCTGAGCGTGTGTCACACCTTCAAATTTTATTATAAATTCTTTTTTAATGTTATAAGCAAATATAGCCTTTTTAATATGAGAATGTTTATTCATTTCTAAGATAAGAGCTTTAGAATCATTTGAGTTCCATTTAGAGATTAAAGGTGTATCACTCAGATTAAAAGGTAAATAACTGAAATACCATTCTCCTCTAAACAATGTTTCATTTTGAATATTATTTTTAATAACAGAATGATTTGAATGAATTAATTTAGCTAAAGTATTAACTGATGGAAAAATAACTAATAATTCTCTAAATGAATTATAAACATATACAGATTTCTTAGATTTAGCTTCTATCATTCTTACTTTAGATTCAAAAGAATGATTTTTATTGTAAAAAGGATTATTTTGACCGATTAAAGCTCTAGAAATTAAAACTTTTGTAGATAAAGAATGTACTCTATTCTTAGCTAAATCACTAAGTATTTTTTTAGTTTCTTCTGTGTGTTTATATCCTAATGAAGAATAACCTTGTTTTAAAACATTATAATAAGGTAATAGTTGAGTTATATAATGAGTTTCTCTCAACGGTAAATTTTCAACCTCTACAAATTCTACAATTAAAACAGCAAAATTATCTTGTCCATATTTTAACAATGCTTGTATAATAGGCATATTTTTATTTCTTTTGTTTTTTAAGAAAGTAGTGTTTAAATAATTTCTCATTCTAACTGCAAGGTTAATAGAACTACCGATGTATATATGACCATTAATAAGATTGACTAAACAATATACTCCTGTTTTTTCTTTAAGATCTCTTATTAATACCTTTCTATCTTCCTTAATATTTGTATAATATTTAATAGGTTTTATTTCTTCTACCCTTTTACTAAGAAAACAGGATAAACTAACAAATGGAAAAGGCTCATTTATATTGAAAAAAGAATTTAAATTTTCAAAGGTGTGTTCACACAAAATGACTAATTAATAAATATTTTATTAATTTTGGACTATCTCTTATTATTTGATTTACCAGAAAAAAAATAATGGCTACGTATAGTCTCTGAGGTTCCTACTAACATGTTTATATCTTACTTAAGATATTTGTGCGTTGGTTACCTGCTGATTGCTCAAAACTAAGCTTTGTTACTTAAATTTAATTATATCTATTTAGAGTATCTTAGTTATTAGAGGTTCCCAGCATATAGTAGCCTTTAAAGTGAGCTAACAAGAGTGTTCTAACCCACCAATTGTGAATAAGGCTAAGAAACCTAAAGTGAATAATAATGGTGTAGTAAATCTTAGACTACCTCCATATAATGTAGCTAACCAAGAGAAAATTTTAATACCTGTAGGTACTGCAATTACCATAGTTGCAGCAGTAAAGTATGCTCTAGTCAAAAATTTGGACAGTATCTTAGTTTAAACTATCAAAAATTAATTTTATAGCTAAACTTCTTGCGTACTTGTCTCTGAGGATCCTTTACCGGAAATACTTTTTATTTTTATAATACCTTTATCTTCTAGATGTTTACCCTCTGTAATCATAATATAAACTTTTCTGAATTTTAAGTAATTAACATATTTATCAGCAAATAAATGAAATTGATCAAAATAATTTATTAATAATGCAGCTGTTTTATAACCTGTACTTTTATAACACCATATACCTGTGGGATACTGAGAAAGATTGCCCATTTTTATTTTTTTATATAAAAGTTTTAAAGGTATAGAATCATTTTGTTTTAAAGAATATTCTAATCTAACACTAAATCCAGTTTTATGTGTGTTACTTTTGGCAATTATTATATGAAAACAGCCATTAGCTTGAGTATAACCAGCTAACCAATGATTATCTAGATTTAGAACATTTGAAGGAGGTAGTATAGGACAATTAAATTTTTCACTATAATTATGTTTAATTAATTGATCATATTTAGGTTTACTTACTAATTTACCGTTAATTAAGCTTAAAATTATAGATAAACCTTTTTCATGTTTACAGATATATCTTACTGCTTTTTTATTTTTAAATCTATAGACATTTCCATATCCTATTCGTTTTTTTATATAATAAGCCAATGATATATCTTTGTAATTGAAATTTATATGTAATTCTTTTTCACCAAACCAACCATCCCCTTCAATTATACCTGCTAAATAATAACCTAATTCAGTTGCAGAAAGATTAGAATTATGTGTAGGTACATGCTCAGAAATTTTAGTTAAATTTTTATAATTAGTATAAGTATTTTTTGTACTAGCCGAGGCTTTAGTACTTTGAGTAAAGTTTCCTGCTGATTGTCCTGATTGAGAATTTAAGTAGATTTTTCCTAACGCACTTAATGCGAGTGGACTACTTATACAGGAGTTTCCAGCATACAGCAAGATTTTTTCCGTGAACACTGATTTATCCACGTCTAATCCTACAGCAAACATGTGGTGCAAATTTTCTAATAGTTTTATAATGTCCTAAAACATTTTATTAGAACTATTCTCACGAATAGGATTGGACTATATCTTCATCTTGTCTTATGTTAATCATATCCTCTTTCCTTTAGAGGCTATAGGATGGATGGCTGATGCTAATGATTAGCTTAGGGTTTAGCTGAACCGATTTTATGAGTTAGAGAATTATTAATGTTAATTGTTTTTTTTAAATAACGTATTCTTTCTAAGGCTTGTGTTGTAAGATGTTCTTTATTTATAACCATTTTATACACTTTAAGCCAGTTTGCATACGATACTGCTTTCTTACTTTTTAGTTTAAAAGTGTTAAAATAAGAATTAACATAAGATAGTCCTATATATGAATTACAATAATATCGATACATATCTTTATTTCTAACAATCACTTTTCCATAACCAAATTGATCACGAATAAATGTAAGAAGAGAAAGAGAGTTTTTTTGATCTATTATATATCGAAGAATAATACGGTAACCACTAACAGTATTATCACGTTTAATTATGGATAAGTTAAAACAACCTTCTGCATCAGTAAAACCAGATAGCCAAGCATTTGTTAAACTAGGTTTAAATATAGTAGTGATAAGAGTGATACTAGAACATAAACCATAGATATTTGAAGTAGGTGTTGATAGTTTTATATTAATTTCTGTAATCCATTTACCTAATTGTGTAACTCGATGTGTCAAACATAGGTTTCCATTAAAAATTAGGGCTAGAAGAAGTACACCTTTAAAATCTTCAACTATATACCGATAATATACAGTTGATGCAGTATCAATTTTACGTACTGTACCAAAATCTAGAGTATTTTTAATATGATTAAGAATAGATTCTTCTTTTTGTGTGAGCACAAATCGTGGACGTCCTTTATAATTAAGAATAGCACCATCTCCTTCTGCAAAGCCTACAAACCATGATAACCAATGCTCTGAAATATGATTATTAAACCCTAGTTTCCTATAAATTATATGAAATGTATAAAAATTTTGACAAGATGTCTCGCATATAGTCTCTGAGGAGCTCGTATAACTAGAAAAGTGACGATTTCCGGCTGATTGAGTATAACTACTTAGATTTTTACAACTAAAGGTACCAAGTAGCGTTAAACTGTTCCAGCATACAGCGAGATTTATTACTCCCACCTCACGGTGAGAGAGAGCCACCGAGGGAAAAAAGAAACTCCATACTAAGAATCCTAAGATTCCAATAGAGAACATTGCATAAACCATTCCTAAATAACCAAATATAGGTTTTCCTGAGAATGTGGATACAATGTGACTAACTATACCAAATCCAGGTATAATTAAGATATAAACTTCGGGATGCTTCTATTTTCTTTGTTGTTTTAAAGCAATAGAATGGACTATATCTTCAACTTTTGCCATTTTACTAAAAATGCTTTTCAAGCCTTATGATTAATACTTTTTTCAGAAAATGCTTTAAGATCTTTTAATTTGTAGTATTCATCTATAAGGTAAAAACGATGTGATTTATGGCTTCGACATTTATTTTTAAAATAATCTTTAATTTTTAAAATATCTTTACGACTTTGTACTGACCATTGATAATAACCATTTTGGCTACTATCATAATAAATATATCCACCAAAAATTTGTTTGTACCATTGTACATCCACTAATAATTTATTAACAACTCTTAAACTTAATTGAGGATTAAGATTTTTGATAGTAAAACCAATGGTACCATCAGCATCAAAAAAACCAGCAAACCAATAACTCGAAATTGTAAGAGGTACTGCTTCTAAAACAGGTATATTTAATTGTTGACAAACTCGATGTAATTGTAAAAGTCGTGAAGTATGTCTAATGTGTCCATTAATAGAGTTTACAAGGGTAATCATACCTTCTCGGTTATGAAGTCGATAACGATAAGCTTTTGCACCACTACGCATTTTTATATTTCCTCCAAGTTTATCTTGGATATAACGAAGAAGTGCTAAATCTTCTAAACCCATAGTAATTTCAAGACTTGTATAACCTTGTTTACTAACTTGTAAACACCCATCACCATCTATTACACCGGCTAACCATTCACAAAATGATTTAGTAAAAGACTTAGTTGCTACGCGTGTAGTCTCTGAGGTTCCTACTTGACTACTTAAAAAGCGTCGTTGGTTACCTGCTGATTGTGTTGTATTTATTACATTTTTACTAGAACGGGATCTTATTATAAGACCGCTTATACTCATAGTAGTAATAACATTAGCCGAACATTCCCAGCATACAGCGCAGTGCATATTCAAATTTAATTTTGAAAAGGGCCATTGTTGACCAAAGAACCCATTCTCTAAAACCTTTGATTTATTAACTCTCTCAAAGGTCCATGTATTATTGAAGCATCATATAGAGTTCAATAACCTTGTGCAAAGTAGAGAACCCACTGTACATCAAGCACCATTTCAGGCACCCACAAGTGACCCAGCCTGTAGAGATAGTTTAGACTACCGACGGTCTTTGTACGAGTATACGTTAACCGTATTCACTTGTATCGCCAGTGAATATTACTTCACCCTTACGCCTGTCGGGGTAAGCACACATAGAGGCTGTTTTTCTCTAAAAATTGCACAGCATAAAATTGTGTGGACTAGAATTATGGTATACACTAGTATTTATTTTAATAGGTCTTTATAATTTTTTTTACACCTGCCTATTAAAATTTCACAACTTGTCTCAAAGAGAGATTACATTGAACCATATCCTTTATTCCCGTTGGGTTACACACTACTTGTTACTATTAATAATAGCTGCCTTAGCTTTAAGTACAGCTCGTGATTCAGGTAATAAATGTTCACCTTTTATTAAAGATAAGTGAACCTCACGCCAAAGTTTATAGGACTTAGCCTTCTTAGTTTGCAGTTCGTGACGGTCAAAATAATTAAACACTCGTGTCATGTTACGTACACCATTTACTGTTAACTCGTTTACTTCTTTAGCTGATTGAGGTCTAACTACACCTCCAATAACGGTAGTAAGATGGTTTAACACTGCGACACAACCTAATTGTGCTAGCTTATAACGGAATCGGTACGCCTTAGAATTACCTAACAGTGAACAGGTAAAACAACCTTCAGCGTCTGTAAAACCACAAAGCCAGTTATCGTTAAGTGTAGGAGTAATTAATGTAGAAATAAACATTACTTTAGTATCCTTTGAACGATTATTAAAGGCTTTAAGAAAACGACTAAAACTAGCTTGCTTAAGAGGAAAAACTAGATTACCATTAAACAAAGCTACTAATAATGTAATACTAGCAATATCTTCTACAACAAAACGACTAGTTCTTGGTCCTTGTTTAATGACACGACCAAATCCTAAAGTTTGTTGAATGTAATGAAGAATTTGAATGTCACTAGTAGATTGTGTAATTACAAATACTGGTGTACCTCGACTGTTTAAAACAAAGCTACCATCACCTTCTGTAAATCCTATTACCCATTCTAGAAAAGATTTACTGGGAGTGTTAGGATATCGCTTAACGTATAATGAATAAAAAAGGTTAAATTTAAAACCTGAAGGCACAGTAACTAAAGGAATAGTGTATAATTTTGTTATAGAGAATAGGTGTTGATATAAAATTGGATCACCACCTCCGGCTGGATCATAGAAACTAGTATTAAAGTTTCTATCTGTAAGAAGCATTGTTATACCACCGGCTAAAACAGGTAATGATAATAATAATAAAATTGCTGTAACAAAAATTGCCCATACAAATAATGGTAATTTATGTAAGCTCATACCATTAGTTCTCATATTAAGTACAGTAGTAATAAAATTTATAGCTCCTAATAAAGAAGATACTCCCGCTAAGTGTAAACTGAAGATTGCTAGATCAACAGATGCACCAGAGTGAGATTGGATACCTGCTAATGGAGGATAACAAAAAAAAAATCTAATTATAAAATAGATTTTTTACCAATATTCTCATATTGGATTGGACTATACCTTCATTTTACCTTACTAATAGGCTTATAACACTTTATTTTTAAATTCCCTATCTAGTCTAATAGAACGAATATTTCCCATTAGATTTTTAATATTAATTAAATATTTAAAATCTTTTCTTTTTTTAGTAAAAGATCGAGCCCAAATTCTATATTCTAGTGATTTCATACCTTTCAATTGTTTATGAAAGTATTTAACAATATATTGAATATCTTTAGAATCCATAACAAATACAGTATAATTCGTATTGTTTATATAAAATTTTACTCGAAGAATCTTAAGAATAGCTTTTAAAACAATATCATCTAGTTTTTGGCTAATTTCAAAAATATGTTTTAATACTTGGCTTTCTATTATTTCTAAATAGAAACTTCCTTGTACCTCTGTAAATCCAATGACCCAAGATTTAGACATTACTTTCATAGCATCTTGAACACTATTTACAATATTATCTATAATTTCTCAAGAAGGAGATATGTAATCAGTAGGAATACCTGACTCGGATTTAATTTTAATATCTGTAATCAGCTTATCTCTTTGTTCATAAGATATTAAAGTATTTGCCGAAATAAGAATTGCTTCTCTGAATAATTTATAATTAAAGTGTTTACTAGTAAGTAGTGGATACTTATCAAAAATAGGTAGAATGTACTGAATAATATGATGAATTTTTCTAATACGAAATTCAGCTATATTATCATTAGAGTTAGATATAGAGACAGAACCTACACATAGCATAGATTTTATGTAATAAAGTAGCCGTAGGTTAGTCTTACTTTGTACAATTTTAAAAGTAAAAATCCAAACTCCTTTGTTAGTTTTACTGAACTGGAAAATTCCAGCCCCATCTGTAATACCAACAAGCCATTCTATATTTTCTGTGCTATTTTTAAGAGCTCCACTGTAAAATGCACTACGTTCAGTCTCTGATGAGTTTTTTAATTCTTTGCCTGCTAAAGCCGATAAGTTCTTACTGTTAACGGCTGGCATATTAAAAACTCAGGCGGATTGTCCACATGTTGATGACATTTTTACATCATTCATTATAGTTGAATGAGTATTCACCTCCGAATAGTGGAGTTTCCCGCATCGAGTAGTGTTTTTTTTATTATTAGTGTCACAGACAAACTAACAATTTGGGACAGCTTATATCTCCTAATAAAGTATATCTTACATTAAGTATCTGAAGGGTAGTTACGAATTGCCTCCGTGCATATAACATTATTACCAATCTATTTAAAATTGTGAAAAGGTAGTTAATGACGTAGAGGAATTTAATTTTCAATAAAGATAATAAATATGATAATTTAGGGATAATATTATATCTATTTTTACTTGTATATCTATAATTCATAATTAACAAAATAGAACTTTTGTTAATACTTTTTAAATAGTTATATACTTGAACAAATTCATCTGTATTAGTTTTTAATTTATAACAAATATAAATACACATTAAATGTATTAAAAACAATATTATAATGAAAATGATAATAGTAATATTTCTAACATTAGTATTATATTTTTCTAAATTTTTAATAAAAATTGTATACCAAGGTATAAATTTAGTTGGTATATATTTTATAACGAATTTATGAAAAATTTCTGAAGTATATTTATAAACATATCCATAAGTAAATAGAACTATAATTAATAGCAGTGTTAAAATTGCCAGGCTTTCTAATGAGAATAAAGCATCCAATAATCGTTCTAATGGACTTAATATTTCACCTTCTTCTAATGGAGAATTAGCAGTAAAAGACTGATATGGGCTAGGTACTCTATCAGGCTTAGGATCAGAATAAGGATGATCTTTTATTGCTTCATTTACAGCATCTTTAATTTTTTCTTGATCCTCAAATGCTTCCACAGCATTTAGAGCTGCTGATGTTGCACCGGCAACAATAGGTGTAGCTACTGTTGTAACGATTATTTTTTGAGCAGGAGAACCTCCATATTTCATACCTGCTGATGCTGTAGCCGCAGCTGCGGCAGAAACTACTTTAGTTTTATCTATTTTATTTGATGAATTTTTATCATCATCACCTATTAAATTATTAAAAAGATCAAATTTATCATCTATATAATAAAAAATTGAATAAAGGACACTTGATACCATATTTAATAATAAGAGCACTTGTAAAATTCTAATTATTTTATTCTTAGATAATTTAAAACCATCTAAAACAAAACTAGTAAATAAACAAGTAACCAAAAAATAAATAATAAAAACTATCAAATGTGAGTCGTTGAAAACAGCACACATTTTATTAGCAACACTTAGTGCTATAGGTAATAAAATAGCATATAATAAAATTCTAAAATTATCTTTACCATTATTATTTTCAGGTAAATTATTATTATTATTTTTATTAGAATTACTAATATTATTTAAAGTTCTATTCACTTTAAAGTAAATTAAACTGAAATTTTCTCGCAGATAGCTTAGTTTATTTTTTATTACAAAAATGTAAGATGATAACTTTCTAAAAACCGTCCAACCTGTACCAGCTCCATTTTCAACTAAAGAACTTAATAGTAATAAAATTAATGAAGGAGGTAATAACCAGAATGAGATATTATTTAATCTCGGGAATCTTTTTACATAAGTAATTTCTTACCTATTTGGACTATGTCTTCATCCAATTTGTGTTTATCTAACTATCTAGTATAATTAGCAAATTGGAGCTTAGCGTATTAATGTATAAAACTATACATTCCTAATATAATTTTGGTACTAGAAAATTTTATATTAAAGTCTCTGAGGATCCTACTAAGAATTTAAAAACGTTTGTTTTTTTCCTTTGGTTTCCTGCATAATCTCCCCTTGTGTATTTAAATTTTTACTAATAAAAAGTCGTTAAAACAACTGCTAATCATCTTATGATTAATTTAAGTGTATTAAATACCTGTTCTCTTTGTTAAAACAAATGCTTTGAGGAATTCCATGCATATAGCTAAGTAATAATAAGTCTTATTACTAAGACAAACGGCATTATAATTTATTTAAATGGTCCCAATTGAAATATGTTCTACTATTATTCATTTGGCTTTTATGTAAAGAAACTAATTTTCTACCTTCAACTGTCATATGATTTTTATTGATTATTTCATTAAAAACAATTTTCCAACTTAAAAAATCTAAATGTTTGCTACTTAATAAAGGATAAATATCTAAATAATCAATTAATAATTTTATAGCTTTTTGGTTTTCAAGTCTTATAATATAATAAGAATTTTTCTTACTTATTCTTTCTCTAATATGTAATTTGACATTTAAAGCTAAACAAATTTTTGTTAATATTAAATTATAATTTTCATTAGTTTTAGGATAAATCATCCTTTGTTCTAAATTAAATTTACAAATAATTTGTTTTAAAGAATTTCTAATATAAAAATAACCATCCGCATCTATAAAACCTGATAACCAACTATCGTTTAATATAGGACTATCATTAAGAGGTAATTTAATTATGTCCATAGAATGTTTTTTATTCATCCAATCAATTAATTTATATAATTGATCTATTTTAGGTGTTCTAAATTTACCGTTAATAAGTTCAATAATTTTACATAAAGTTTGTTTGTGTGAAAATCTTAATTCTATACAATTAGTTTTTCTTTTGGCGATAAATCCTTTTCCTAAATAACTTTTAAGTTTTTCAGCTAAAGGTTTATCTTTAAGATTAAAAGTTATACCTAGTATAACCCTATCTTCTTTTGTAATAGAAATATAACCGTCTCCTTCTATTAATCCAGCTAAATAATGAGCTAAATATTGTTCTGCTCCCCTCTCTGAGGTCAGAGGAGAGTAATTAAGCATAGGACTTAGTTGAGGTTTCTGTGAATTAGAACCAGATGAATACTGATATTTTCGAACTAAACTTAAGGCTTTGACATAAACCCTTGGGACCATTGGGAAGAGATTAAAAAATTTTTTGTTTGCCATGTCTGGTGCTCCCACTTGAACTGGTAATAAGTAGTTACCAAAACCTCCTACTAATGCGGGCATTACCATAAAGAAGATCATTATGAAAGCGTGTGCTGTAATGATTACATTAAATAATTGATGGTCTCCTTGTAATACTTGCACACCTGGAGCTGATAATTCTAATC